AATTGGTAAAGATACATGGATTTGGTGTCCCGCCCAAGAAAGAGACCCAAGTCCTAATAACCCCGCTAAGTGGTGATTCAACATGGATTCTACATCTTGGAACCAGGCCAATTTGGGAGCGGCTTTGTGATAATGGAACCAACCAGCAAAAAGCATTAACGATGCAAAAATCAATGCACCGATTGCGGTACAATAGAGTTGTAATTCACTAGTTATTCCGGATGCTCGCCAAATCTGAAAAAACCCAGAGGTTATTTGGATTCCTCGGAATCCCCCGCCTACATCACCATTCAAAATCTCTTGCCCTACTATTGGCCAAACTACCTGAGCACTGGGTCCAATGTGAGTAGGATCGCTTAGCCATGCTTCATAATTTGAAAAACGGGCACCGTGGAAGTACATGCCACTCAACCAAAGAAAGATAATGGAGAGTTGACCGAAATGAGCACTAAAGACTTTTCGGGAGATCTCCTCCAAATCACCGGTATGACTATCGAAATCGTGAGCATCAGCATGTAGGTTCCAGATCCAAGTGGTAGTATCGGGGCCCTTAGCTATTGTTCTTGAGAAATGCCCGGGTCTGGCCCATTCCTCAAAAGATGTTTTTACAGGATCCCTATCCACAACAATTTTAACTTCTGGTTCCGGCGAACGAATAATCATTAAGTCCTCCTCTTTCCGGACAAGACATACAAAGAGACCCGCCAACTGTCTTTTTATTGAATCTTTGAAAGATAGATATTATGATTAGTCCTTTTCTTTACTATCTACCGTCCTTCTATTTTTTTTTTAGTTATTCACTGGAGCAATTATACATTGAAGTCAATCCGAGGCAAGTGTTCGGATCTATTATGACATAAGGATTAGGTGCCTAACGGACATTGGTTATTCTGGAAAATTATTTCCAGACGTAACAAAAAAATCTTTTTTTTTTTACGTTTTCATTTAAGAAGCTAGCGTATTTTTTTTTCTGAGGTGAGGGTATAAGCCCTTATCTACATCTACTTTCCTTGAGTGAGCATAATATAGATTTTTTTATTCGATTCCAAATTCCAAGATAACTCATTAGAATTATTAATAAGACCGTCCTGATATATTAGGTAGGAATTGCCACCTTTTATGTGCTTTATTACTTCTGTTCCAGAGCCTATCCCTATTGTTTATCCTTATGAAATATGATATAAAATCGAAGGTAGAAGAAAGGGATATAATGAAATTATTGATTTGATCTTCTTACCTAAATTATTTGATTAATGGATCAACAACCAAACCACCCATTTTATGAAAATGGAGAGTGGTCTTATTCAAAGCGCTTCGTAATCTTCAACCAGTTCTGTGCTTCAATATAATTTCCCGGAGTAAGCGCTATAGCTTGTTTCCAATACTCAGCAGCTTGATCAAACCAAGCTTCCGCAATTTCCGAATCGCCCTGTAGAATGGCCTGTTCTCCTCGGTCGGAATAGGCAGTTCCTTCCCCTAGAACCGTACTTGAGAGTTTCCTACCTCATACGGCTCAGAAATTGCTATCTTAATTTCCCCTATCTTAACTGAATTCGATTTCTCAAAAATGAATCCAATTTCTTCTTGGGTTAAGCAGAAGAAGTGAATTACCTAAGTTTCAAACCCTAATTTTGATCAATAATCAGTTTGATCTTTTCTCCCACCTTCAGAAGAATAAAGCATAGATAGACCTATATGCTTCGTTCGAATTTTCTGAAAGGTAACTATCTCGGTTTCGTTTCTTTCATATATGAAATTTCTATAGAATCCTCGAAAAAGACTTTTTCCCATAAGAAAGAAAAAAGAACTTACTATCTTTGGGATCTGATACTACACCGCTGCTTAATCCCTTAGTGGATCGGCTTTATTACATAAGCGGATTCCTAAATTTTGTCCCATATCGTGGTATAATGAAGCAGTTTTTTTAGTTGTATCGACCCAGTCGCTCACTAATTGATCTTTACGGCGTTTTCTCTATCAATTTCAGCTTTATCCATAGAATAGTAGTATAGGCTCTACTTTCTTCCTATTTTGATTCTCGTGAAGTGTCCTTCCTTCCTACAGCTGATAAGGTCAAATCGTTATTTTGACGATCCCTATGTAGAAAGCCCTTTTTCTAGTATTTACTAGAGAATTTCCTACGCTCTTTTTTTCTTCTTTCTATAGTGGAGATAGTCGCACGTAATGACAGATCACGGCCATATTATTAAAAGCTTGCGGTAAGAAAGGGTTTCGTTCTAGCGCCCGGAAATAATATTCCAAAGCCTTTGTATGCTCTCCATTGCTTGTGTGTATAAGGCCTATGTTATATAGTACATAACTTCGATCATAGGGATCAATTTCTAGTCGCGTAGCTTCATAATAATTCTGCAAAGCTTCCGCATAATTTCCTTCGGATTGAGCCAACATCCGTTACGGTCGTTCATTCTATTCAAAAAATCTCCGTTCCAAAACCGTACATGAGGTTTTCATCTCATACGGCTTCTCCCTTCTGTACATAGTACTAAGCGAAAAATCGATAGAATCAAAATCGAATTAGTCCCATCTCATTATGGACCGAAGAGGGCTGGTATTTTTCCAAGAAATCTCTAGCCAACCTTCCCCCAAGAGGTTTTTCTTAACACCAATGAATTCTATTAATGCTAGAGGAAAACGATAGCTCCAAGAATTTCTTTGTTCTCAACGCCTCCTATTTAGAGGAATTAGCCACTTCAACGACCTTTGATGGTTATAAGGGTATCCAAAGTACAAACCTGATGGTTGTTTGTTATCCCAACCATTCTTCCCAACCCTGATACCAATCAGGAAAGGGCTAATTTCTAACAAAGTTTTTCTCTTGTTGATTCCTATTTCGAGGTGTAGTGCTTTTCTCCCCTATGCTGCCTATTGGTACTAGTAGAGTCAGATTGGCCTGTAATACAGAACCTATCCTGTAGGTGTAACCTTTCGCTCAATACTCAAATCTACAATTGAAGCATCTGAGGCCACATCAATCGAGGATACACGATAGAAGGAATTGTTAGTTCACCTCACCTTCCCCAAGCGCGGGTTTCCTTTACTAATTTTGTTCTCTCTATGCGAACCCTCTCTCTTTCTCGTAAGAATGAGATGTAGGTAGGGCTAAAAAAAAGAGTCAAATCGCACCATCTCTATAATAAGTAAATGCCCTTTTTTCCCCGGAGGTTGTCGGAATTATTTGCAATAAAATATTGGCTACAATCGAGGAGGTCTTATCAATGAAATTTCCATTTATACGGGATCTAGGCATAATTCCCAACCCATTCTATATAGAATTCTTTTCATTCTATCACGAAATAACATAAAAACAAAACATTCGATTCTTATAAATCGATCTATATGCTCTAAATGGATAAGAGAGGTATGGATTTTCCGCTCAGCTCAAATTGTCTCCTTTTCCTTCTGTTTGGACAAGAGGAGATACGAAATATTTGACTAAGACTGGATTTTATTCTCGACTTTCCTATTTCCCAACAACAACTTCTCTCATCAGCTATTTCGCGTTTTCAAAGTCATTAATTGCCCCATACCCTTTTTTATATTTAGATTGTATGGCGTAACGTACCTTATGCAAATAGAATTCTAGGGTTCCTTTATTTTCTTATGGAAATTTTTTTCTTATGGAATAAGAAGAATTCTTCCATTCTCTTTTTATTTTAGTTTTCCCCAAAGAAAAACTTTTCGAGGAAGCAGAATTCCTAGTAAAAAAATACTGGATCCTTCCACTTAGATGAAAAGTAATTTTTCCATTCCAATAGAGCCATGGAATCCCCGAGCCGTTGTGGCTGTACCTGTACTGTAGGAATACGAAAACTCGCTATTCACTCAGTTTATTTTTAATAATAAGATTATGGAGGAGAGATGGCCGAGCGGTTCAAGGCGTAGCATTGGAACTGCTATGTAGACTTTTGTTTACCGAGGGTTCGAATCCCTCTCTTTCCGTTTCTCTTAATTCATCAATGTTAGCGATCACAGTGTAGCAAATTAAATAACAATTTATTCCAACAATAATACCTTTATTTAATAAAAATTCTCTATAGGAAATTACTGTGGTATGTAAAATACACATCGAGGAAATAACAAAAAAGAAAAAAAGATCCTAGGGTTAATCTATTTCTGCTAGGTGAACGGGAAAATATTAATTAAGAGTCTTAGATCGATTTAGTTCGGGGAAAGGGGAAGGGAAAAAAATTCTATGAACCTTTCCTTTTTTCGTTAAGTTCAAGTCTGGCGAGAATAATATTCTACAACTAACAACTCATTTACTTTGAGACCAACCCACTTCCTATCTAGAATTTTTTTTACTAGTCCTTTATATTGCAATGTGTCAACCGTCAAATGCTTTGGCAATTTGCCCGGATCGGATGAAGCAATAGAATTTTGAACCAGACGTTTTGATCGTTGGTTATCTTTCGTAGTAATAATATCTCGGGGTTTGCAACGAAAACTTGGTATATCAACTATACGACCATTAACTAAAATATGTCTATGGTTAACTAATTGCCGGGCCCCTGGAATGGTTGAAGCCATACCCAATCGAAAAAGGATATTATCCAAACGCATTTCAAGTAATTGTAGTAAAACCTGACCTGTGGATCTTTTTGCTTTTCCAGCGATATGTACATATCTAAGTAATTGTCGTTCTGTCAGACCATAATGAAAACGCAATTTCTGTTTTTCTTGAAGACGAATACGATATTGCTCTTTTTTCCCAGAATGGAATTTCTTTTTCTGATTACTTCCGGATTTAGGCGTTTTTCTAGTGAGTCCTGGTAAAGCTCCCAGACGGCGTATTTTTTTTAAACGAGGCCCTCGATAACGGGACATGAAGACTCCTTTTTTATTTTATTGAAATTTCATTTTACACAATAAATTTCATTCTATTTACATTACAGAATACATCAAAATTAAAACTGAATTAAACTAAAGGATAAACAGAGTAAAATCTACTAAAGTACCACAAAAAAGTACCAAAAAAATGGAATTTCATTAACATCTGGATTTTTTGTATATAATATTATTTATTTTTATGCTTTTTATCTAGCAAAATTGTAAGGTAGAACGACATAATAGACCCTGGATTCCCCGTTTAATTCGGAGAAAAAGAGAAATTCTTGTTCATGGAACATCGATAGAGAAAAAAGCCGACTATCGGATTTGAACCGATGACCCTCGCATTACAAATGCGATGCTCTAACCTCTGAGCTAAGTGGGCTTACATAACAGAAATAGTGTAACAAATAGAAATATATATAGGGAATCCATAAAATGTCAGATCTTAATTATTAATCTTAGTTATTAACTAGTTCGAAATTGGAAGTTCCACTCAAAAAAAAAATACTAGAATTTGAAAAAAGATAAAGTTAGCTTGATATGCTTAACTAAATGATATTATTAAATAGGATTATAGAATTTATTGAACTTTCTTTTTATTTCTCTAATTCGCAAATCAATTTTTCTAATGGAATCTATTCAAAATTCTATATTGAATTTCATTTCAGATATTTTCAATTTGATATGGCTCGGACGAATAATCTATCTAATACATAGAAAAGAAGAATATATATGAAGAATTAATAAAGAAAAAATGCGAATCTCTTGGCATTTTCATTCGATCATTATATACATTTTTGAGATATTTTTTTGTTAATAATTTAAGGATAAATAGTTCACTAAGGAGAAGATAGAATCATAGCAAATCCAATTTCGAATTCTGATTAGAAAAAAAGAATGAATATCAAGCGTTATAGTATGATTTTGAATACTCTAAAAAAAGAGGGAGGGAGGCGGGATAGAGAAAAACTTTTGGATATATTCATTCCGATTGAATTGCAAATATATCAACGATAGAATCAATTCAATTCTGAATTGCAATAAGCGAGCGGGGTCTCTCAAATAGAGATGAGCTGCTAGACTACGTCGAATAATGAATTCAATGATTCAAAAAAAACTAAAAAATGGATGAAATTATACAAGGAATCCTGGTTTCAAAGAAAAGGAAAATGGGGATATGGCGAAATCGGTAGACGCTACGGACTTGATTGTATTGAGCCTTGGTATGGAAACCTGCTAAGTGGTAACTTCCAAATTCAGAGAAACCCTGGAATGAAAAATGGGCAATCCTGAGCCAAATCCCTTTTTTGAAAAACAAGTGGTTCTCAAACTAGAACCCAAAGGAAAAGGATAGGTGCAGAGACTCAATGGAAGCTGTTCTAACGAATCGAAGTAATTGCGTTGTGTTGGTAGTGGAACCTCTTCGAAATTAGAGAAAGAAGGGCTTTATACATCTAATATACACGCATATATACTGACATAGCAAACGATTAATCACGGAACCCATATCATAATATAGGTTCCTTATTTTTTTTTTTGAATGAAATTAGGAATGATTATGAAATAGAAAATTCAGAATTTTTTTAGAATTATTGTGAATCCATTCCAATCGAATATTGAGTAATCAAATCCTTCAATCCATTATTTTGTTTTCGAGATCTTAAAAAAAGTGGATTAATCGGACGAGGATAAAGAGAGAGTCCCATTCTACATGTCAATACTGACAACAATGAAATTTCTAGTAAAAGGAAAATCCGTCGACTTTCTAAGTCGTGAGGGTTCAAGTCCCTCTATCCCCAAACCCTCTTTCTCTTTTATTCCCTAACCATAGTAGTTATCCTTTTTTTTTACTTTTATAAAAGGGTTTAAGATTCATTAGCTTTCTCATTCTACTCTTTCACAAAGGAGTGCGACGAGAACCCAATGAATCTTATGCTATTCATTAAATAGATGGTTTCTTTTTTATTAGAGTATCGGCAAGGAATCTCGATTATTAATTCGATTTTTAAGTATTATTAAGTAAGCCATCCACAATGCATAGGACTATCCCTCCCCATTTCAAAATTTTGAATACTTTATTTATATTTATTTTTTAGTCCCTTTAATTGACATAGATGCAAATACTCTACTAAGATGATGCACAAGAAAGGGTCAGGATAGCTCAGTTGGTAGAGCAGAGGACTGAAAATCCTCGTGTCACCAGTTCAAATCTGGTTCCTGGCACAGAAAATAAAAGGATCCACCGAATAGATATTGATACAAATATCTTGAGATGGATTGGGGTACATATTGATTAATAATCTAGATAGTATAGAGTAAGTAGATAAATATGTAAACACTTCTTTTTCTTTTTAGAAAAAGGGTTAAAATCTTTGGTTCCTTTCTTTATGGTGTAGAAAGAGGTAAAATTGGGTGCCCTTTTCTTCATTTTTGCATTTCTTATTAATTTTGTATACCGCTATTCCGAAGAATATTTTTTTATTCTTGCTTATCCTACTTTCCTAGTGGTTCTAAGTAATACGCGCGGTACAAAGTTCGTGGTAGGAACTTCTTTGAGTCATTGTATTTTTCTGTTCATACGAAGGAAACAAATATCTGATTTTCAAAATTGGAAAATCGAAATGAAGCCCTTTTTGTATAATAGGAATTAATTAGAATATAATAAGTATTTCGTTTCGTCTAGGAACAGAACGTAAAAATATTCCTTGATTTGAATAAAATCTGGAGTTGTGTTGTATAAGTGAACATGAATTTATTATCATTCAATGAGCATCTTGTATTTCATAGAAATTGGGGGTTATATAGTCCTTACGTAAGGGCCAGCCTATCCAACTTTCAGGCATTAAGATACGTTTAAGACGCGGATGATTATCATAAAAAATTCCCACCATATCATAAGATTCGCGTTCTTGAAAATCAGCACTTCTCCAAACCCAGAAGATAGACGGGATTCTAGGATTATCCTTTTGGGCAAAGACTTTTATGCATACTTCTTCTGGGTTATCTATACCATACTGTATTCTCGTAAGATGATACACGCTAGCTAAAGATCCACCAGGTGCTACGTCATAAGCACATTGGGAACGTAAATAATTGTAACCATATACATATAAAATGACAGCAATGGAATCCCAATCCCCCGCTTTTATTTGTAAAGTTTCTATTCCTCGGTGATCGAAGCCCAAAGATCTATGAACCACGTCATGTTTGACTAGCCAATTAGATAACCAACCCTGCTGCATTGTCTTGATCTCTCCCCCTTTGTATAAATATTTCACATTTCAAATGCAAGTTTGAAAGATTGCACTGCTCTTTCTTTTTCTGCACAAAAGAACCCCTCCTAATTCACTAATTTGTAGGAAGATACTGGACTTTTGGATTTGAAAAAAGTTTCAGAAGATATATCTAAAGTGGATGGTGATTGATAGAGCAATTCTTGTTCGTAAGTTCCAGTGTGAATACTGCGCCGAACATAAAGCTTGTGACGGGTAGTAAAAGATCGATTTTTCTTTTGACTTTGACATAGAGTTCGATCCTCAACTATTTCTCGCGCTATCTTCTTACGAAGTTTTGTTAAGGCATCTATAACAGCCTCTGGTTTAGGCGGGCAACCCGGCAGGTAGACGTCCACAGGAATTAACTTATCAACTCCTCGAACAGTACTATAGGAATCCGTACTAAACATTCCCCCTGTAATAGTACAGGCTCCCATAGCTATGACGTATTTCGGTTCAGGCATTTGCTCATATAATCGCACTAAAGATGGAGCCATTTTCATTGTTACCGTACCAGCTGTTAAAATTAGGTCCGCTTGCCTCGGACTTGATCTTGGTACCAATCCATAACGATCAAAGTCGAATCGTGAGCCTATTAATGAAGCAAATTCAATGAAACAACAACTGGTACCATATAGAAGGGGCCATAAACTGGAGAGTCTTGACCAATTCGAAAGATCGTTTGGTGTAGTTGAAATAACGGAATTGGAACTTGTTTGGTCGAGTAACGGAAACTCAATCAAACTCATAATTGTCTCAATGGAATCTTTTCTTTCTTTTTTTTTTTTGTCTGAATATTCAGTTAAGACCATTCCAAGGCTCCTTTTCGCCATGCATAAACTAAACCAACAACTAGGATAAGCACAAAAATGAAAGCTTCGATAAAAACGGATAAACCCAATACGTCGAAACTCATTGCCCAAGGGTATAGAAAGACCGTTTCCACATCAAAAACAACAAAAACTAGCGCAAACATGTAATAGCGTATTCGGAATTGTAACCAAGCCCCCCCCATGGGTTCTATACCCGATTCATAACTAGAAAGCTTCTCTGGTCCTTTACTAACCGGGGCTAAAAGCCCTGAAATCCAAAATACCAAAATAGGAATAAGACTTGCTATTATTAGAAATGTCCAAAAAATATCATATTCGTGAAGCAGAAACATAAATGTACTCCCATTAATGTGGAATAGGCGGAACTGAATTAGTCAATTCAAGTTGACATTGTCAATTTATCCAGAACTTCTCTCTTTTCCTCGGTGAAACAAGAATCTGTTTTGCTCAAACCAAAGGCAAAGAGCGCTTACTTTAGCCTTTGTTTCTTTTATGATATGTCTTCCTTAAGGATTCATCCAATGGAATCCCCACTTCCTTTCTTTTGGATTTCCCTTCTATTTAGATATGATATAGACCTAATTCTTATACAAAGAAAACTCTTTCGCTTCACTTTGTCTCGCTTTCTCCATAATCTCTAGAAAAAAGAATTGCTCTACCTTTTATTTAATGATAGTCAGAGACTATTAAATAAAAAAGAAAATACTTACTACTAATTAGATTAGAACCTAATTAAAATAGGATGACTAATGTATGCATCCTAATGAAGAGTAATACTAAAAAAAAAAGAACTTTATTTCAGAATTATGAAACAGAATATCCAGTTTTATTATTTACTCTTTCTTTTTTTTCTTTCGATTTTTTCTATTTTAGTTAAAGTGGATCGATTTAAATAATGTATATATAGTTTAGATAATGTATATATAGTAATATACTTCAAACAAAATAGAAATTCGCAAAATGGGGAAAATCTTTGCAGTCATTATAGGAAAGTATAGGTACTTAGAGCATATCCTATTTGAAGGAGGATGGAATTCAAAT